TTAAAAATTCATAAATTTGATTTTCATTGCATATGCATAATTGTAGAATAGATTTTTTTAATGATAATATGATCCCCTCCTTTTACTTTTTGTTTCATTTTAAGGAATTAATTTGCAGTAACAAGAAAAAGAAGAATAGTTTTGGATTGGATCAATTAAAAAGAACAACAAATAAAAATAATAAAAAAATACTAAATATTTGTAATGCGTGCATTGTTTTGTTGTATTCAATTCACAATTCAAAGGTTTTTTTCTTTCTTTAACTAACTACAAAGGTGATGGGTTTTTCACTCTATTTTCTATATAATCTCGAAAGAAAAAAACCTAAAACCTCGAAAGGAAACGATAATAGAAATTGCTAAGTACAAGTTTTAAAAATCTAGTTATCTTTTAAAATCTAGTTAAAATAAATAAATATTTTTTTGACTAATCTCGTTCTCCGTGTAGGATACCTCTTTTCTTTTTAGTCTCATTCGATAGATTAAATGAAGAAAACTGCTCTACTATTTAATCTAATGAGTTCAAATTTAAGTAAATTCAATTTAAAAAAAGTAGAAAGGGGCGTATTCTAGGTTCTAAGGTCAATTAAAAAAAAAAAAAAAGAATCAAACAACTTATTTTCAAATTTTTACATATTAATTCAAAAAAAGTTATATGTTTTGGCTGAAGTTAGATAATAGAGTTATTTTTTTTATGTATTATTATTTTTTTTTTTTAATTTCTTAAAGAGTTTTTCAATTAATTAGTTACGTGAATTCTGACTCCTGAGATAGTGCAGATGCCAAAGACGATGAATTGAGTTCTTTTTATCTTTCTCTATTTTTGTTCATACCACCTATAATGATTGATAATTCACAAATTTTCAATTGAATTTTTTTAATTCTTGGAACTAGTTATCTTTCTCTATTTCTTAAAAAAAAATTTCAATTGAAACTTAGGGAAGTACTTTAGAAACATATGTATAAAAAACATATTTTATTGAGTCCCTTCATGCCTACTATAACTAGTTATTTCGGTTTTCTACTAGCAGCTTTAACTATAACCTCAGTTCTATTTATTGGTCTAAGCAAAATACGACTTATTTGAAATTAATTGAATGCAGATTTTTTTATAAAAAAGGATTTCGGTGGTATTTCATATGTTCGATAGTTCCTTACCGTGTTAATTACCCAATTTTGGTCATTGAGATTCATTGGCAATACAGATTAAGAGCTAGGAATAGATAGTACCTCTCTTTTCTCCCTTTCAAAAATGAAAACAAAAGAAAATTCAAATGATTGAAGTTTTTTTATTTGGAATCGTCTTAGGTCTAATTCCTATTACTTTGGCTGGATTATTCGTAACTGCTTATTTACAATACAGACGTGGTGATCAGTTGGACTTTTAATTAATTAACATCTCGTTTTTTTTACTGACCTCCTTCTTGCTTTCCTATGCGGGAGGTCTAATTAAGATTGCTGCTCAGTAATTTGCGAACAGTGGAATTTTGATACAATCTAATAAACAAGAGTGAAATCACGCTCTGTAGGATTTGAACCTACGACATTGGGTTTTGGAGACCCACGTTCTACCGAACTGAACTAAGAGCGTTTTTCTTGTTTTTTTTATAAAAAACGAAAAGGCTAGAAAGAGGGCATTCTTTAACCCGACTCGATTTTGTACGTATATACTATATCATACATAGTATATCATAAATTTCAGAATTAAATGTAAATGTATGTCCGATTAAAAAAAAATAGATCAAAATAGATACCTCGTTACTGCTCTTCTGAGCAGTAATAGGTAGGGATGACAGGATTTGAACCCGTGACATTTTGTACCCAAAACAAACGCGCTACCAAGCTGCGCTACATCCCTTTCAATAGGTTTACAGTGTCATTGTAGAGAATTCCTGTCTTGTTTTCCACATCCTTCTTCTTTTTTATTGGTATATCAAATTAATTTCGTCTTTTTTTTTTTCTCATATCAGATAACAAAGATATAATTAAAAAATTTACTTTTTTTTTACAAAAATTCTCTCAATTTCAATTTTACATAAATAGGCGTTTACGTTTTCAAATGGAATCTATAAGATCGTTCTAGTAGACATAGACAATATTGAAATTCTAATTTTGAAAGCGGGGGGACGGAAGTTACGTATACAAATACAAGAACTTCTTAATTACATGTACATCTGTAGTTATATATATTACTATATATAATGTAATACAATAAAGAAGAAAGAAGGAGGATTTCAAATGCGAGATCTAAAAACATATCTTTCCGTAGCACCGGTACTAAGTACTCTATGGTTCGGTTCGTTAGCAGGTTTATTAATAGAGATTAATCGTTTATTTCCAGATGCATTAACATTTCCCTTTTTTTCATTCTAGTTATTAACATCAGAAAGGGGTGAAAAATTTAGAGATATAATCAACGATCGGGGACTAATCCCCCCCCCTCACTTTTTCTAATTTATTCTAAAAAACTTATTAGAAAAGGTGGGGGGGGGGGGAAAGGTCATAAAAACGAGGGTTCAGGATCCAATTAAATTAGTAATAGAACAAAAAAAGTGTTGCTAGGGAAAGAGTATCCTATGAGATACTTAAAAAAAAATACTGTACAAAGATTTTAAATATAGTTTTCACAAAATCATTGTATTACTTATTATTTTATTTTTATTTAATTAAAAATTAATAAAATATTCATTGCAACGAAATATTTCAGAATTTTTTTTAGTTAACAGCTTCTATTTTTTTGGTTCTTGTTCTTTCTGGATCCTAAAATTTAAATAGAAGATTGAGGTGAATCATAAATCCAAAGGAGGTTTCATGGCCAAGGGTAAAGATGTTCGAGTAAGAATTATTTTGGAATGTACCAGTTGTGTTCGAAATGATATTAAGAAAGAATCCGCGGGAATTTCCAGATATATTACTCAAAAGAATCGGCATAACACCCCTAGTCGATTGGAATTGAGAAAATTCTGTCCCTATTGTTATAAACATACAATTCACTGGGAAATCAAGAAATAGATCAAATTGAGTGCTTGTATGTCAACTTTTATTTTAAGAACAGGAATAATGCTAGTATCTATATATTATTACATTACATATATATATATATAAACAAATAAATCAATAGAAATAAATCTAATCCTATATTCTTAATTCTATATAGAAATAGAAATAGAAATCGTGTTTATTTTGATCCGATCAAAATAGGATTTTAGAGATAAGGAATAAAAATAAAAATTATGAATAAATCTAAGCGACTTTTTACTAAATCCAAGCGATCTTTTCGTAGGCGTTTGCCCCCGATCCAATCGGGGGATCGAATTGATTATAGAAACATGAGTTTAATTAGTCGATTTATTAGTGAACAAGGAAAAATATTATCTAGGCGGGTGAATAGAGTGACTTTAAAACAACAACGATTAATCACTATTGCTATAAAACAAGCTCGTATTTTATCTTTGTTACCTTTTCTTAATAATCAGAAACAATTTGAAAGAAGTGAGTCGACCCCTAGAACTACTAGCCTTAGAACCAGAAAAAAATAGACTTATTCTTCAATTTAATAACAATTCCAATCTGAAGGAATTAAAAAAGAGATTAATGTTTTGTTCAAAAAATCCAATCAAGAATAAAAATTTGATTGTTACGTCTGTATCTATCATAAAAAAAAAAAAAGAAAAGAATCGTCGAAAAGCATAACTCGTTTTTTCGCGACTATATACTCTCGTTTTGTTTTGACGACTTTTTTTTATAATACTAATTTCTACTCTACCTTCCCCGAGCTCATTCTCCTTAGAACTCTATTTCAAATATTTTCGTGGATTTCTTCCAATCCCCTTATTTTTTTATGTCATTCGAAATTGTATAAAGACAACTCCTATTTAATAGAGCTATTTGTGCAAGTATTTTCCGATTAAGAAGTAATTGCTTCTTGTACAGATTGTGTATGAATTGATTATAACTATAGAATACCCCCATTTCGTGAATTACGGCATTTATTCGAGTGATCCATAAACGGCGAAAATCTCTTTTTCTTTTACCCCTATCCCGATGAGCCGAAACTAAAGCTCTTATTCTCTGTTGAGTCATAGTTCGTGTAAGTCGTGAATGAGCCCCTCGAAAGCTTGATGCAAATAAACGAAGTTTTGTTCTACGCCTCCGAGCTATATATCCGCGTTTAATTCTAGTCATTGAATAAATCAAACTTTGATGAATAACTAATTCTTTTTTTAGTTATTCTTTTCCCCTTTACTAGTCTATTAATAACCAAACGAATTATTCCAATGTATAAAAAAAATTCCAATGGCTTTTGCTACTCTAACCTTCCCCACCACTATTTTTTGCTAGGTATTTTCCTTTGCTTTGAAAGGAGAAATTCCCTTGATATAAAAAAATAGAATTGGATAAATAGTGGGTTCCATCGTTTCTATGGTTACTTCTAAAACGGTGAGGTCCTCTCTATACACCGGAGCTCCTTCTTTTAATTAATCAATACTATTGGTAACTTGTACAATTCACATTCTTTGGCTCTACCCCATGAATATTCCAGTAATAGGTCTTTCACAATGAGATCCCCTTTATACAGTAACGGTATTTCATTTTTAAAATTGATTAGGTCATTTACCCTGTTAGTCCGTTCTTTTCTTTCAAGAGTGGAATTTTTTTTCTAAAAAATGAAATTTCCCCCGCTTAATGGATAATCATTTGTTATCATTGGGGGTTTTCTAAAAAATGGAGTTGATTGGATTTGCACCAATGTAAACCATAAGTTTCAGACACAATAGAATATATGAACGATCTATATTTTTTAAATAATGAATCGAGTTCGTCCATTCTATTTTATTCACAGGTACTGATCCGTGATATTTCAAAAAGAATTTACTTTTTATGTCTCAGTCTATGATCTAAACGAGTCGCACATACACCCGAGTACATGTTCCTCGTCGCTGAGGGCATCCCCGAAGCGCTGGGGATTTCGTGACGTTTCGGATTGGCTGTCTTGTATTTCTAATAAGTTGTTTAATGGTTGGCATACGGAATCATATAAATAATGGGCTGGTTTAGATTAGTTCTAACCGGCTAATTCTGAATTACTTCTCTTCAAGATTCTCTTCAATATTTTTTTATATTGAAGAGAATATGAAACTAAACCTTTAATCTAAAAAGATATAAAATTAGAAATTGTAGATTTGCATGAAATCGCTCCTATTTTTTATTGAACCGCTACAAGATCAACAATTCCATGAGCTTGGGCTTCTGTTGCTGACATAAAAACATCCCTTTCCATGTCTTCGGATACAACCCATATAGGTTTGCCCGTTCTTTGTACATAAACCCTTGTGATGGTTTCGCGAAGTTTTAGTAATTCTTCCGCTTCCAAGATAAATTCTCCCGTTTGTGCCTCATAAAACGAGCTAGCGGGTTGATGGATCATTACCCTGATGATATAATAGAAAAGGTTTTTCTATTTCGCAGAATGAGACGGGATAACCAAAACAAAAAAAAACAGATAAAATTGAATAACCGTACAGGCTTTTTTTGTGCATTGCATACGGCTCCACAATGGAATTGACTTTTTTGACCTTTCCTTTTGGCGAAAGAAAACAAAATATAGGTTGTATTATACGCAGATCCAGAAATCATCCAATTACCATCCTTCTTTTTTTTGTAGGAGTTAAAAAAATACTATGATGGTTCCGTTGCTTTATATATCATTTTTTTGATTCGTCTATGATTCAGCAATCCCAAAGTGTCTTTTTTTTTTTTTTTTGTACGGTGTGAAAACAAAGTTTGTGACGCTGAAATGTGCCCGAATAGGTAAGATATCATTTGAAAAACCTCTTCCTTATCTCATACTACTCTTTCAATATATAATCGAATTTTTTTTTTAATCTAAAAAATTTCATATTGAATTCGAAGTGCCATGCTATTATTACTTAACTAATTCATATTTACGATGGCGAAGGCATAGTATTTTTTTCGAGAAAAAAAAAACTCATTGGCGCCAAGCGTGAGGGAATGCTATACGTTTGGTAATTGCTCCTCCGACCAGGATAAAGGATGCTATTGAAGCGGCCAATCCCATGCATATTGTCTGTACATCGGGTCGCACAAATTGCATAGTATCATAAATAGCCATTCCAGATATTACCCATCCACCAGGAGAGTTTATAAACAAATAAAGATCTTTGGTATCCTTTTCTATACTGAGATATATCATAAGACTAATAAGTTGATTCGAGATTTCGGTATCAACCTCTTGGCCTAAAAAAAATAATCTTTCTCGATAAAGTCGGTTGATTAGGATAAATTTTTATTCCTTAGGAGCCGTACAGGCACCTTTTGGTGCATACGGTTCAACAAAAATTGTGAAAAAATCAATGTGTCGATTCCAACCTCCCCTTTTTTCATAGAGGGTTTTTCTTTCTAACTTATAACGGAAGGGCTTGCTCCCAAAAGTAAAAGAAAATTTTAGTTTTGGTGCCTTGTACCTTGTATTAGATATTATAATCCTCTAATAAAACGATTGATTAACCCTGTCAGACTCATTTGATTCATTGATATTTTTTTTTCATCGAGATTCAGTTGAAATGGCGATGGTTTTTTCTTGTTCCTGAACGGGCTTCTTCCTTTTTTTATTCCATTTTTTAGGTTTATGCTCTACCCCGAGTAAAAGGAAAAATTTGCCCGATTTTGATTTGCACATATAGGACAAATGAACCAAATACCGCGTCTTTTTTTACTACTCCTTCTTTTTTTTTTCAATTCATTTCTTTCACATGTCTTCTGTCAAATAGTCAAAAAATTTTGAATTATATTATTTGATTTGAGCAACAGTTTTAGATCGCCCTGTTTCAATTTTTTTTATAGAATTTTTATCATAATTTTACATATCATATAAGTAGTAATTATAAAAATATTATATATTAATTATCAATTGGGTTTTTGCTAAACGGAGCCTGGATACTTCATTTTATTAGTCCGATCACGTAAACCATAAAAAAATTTTGATAATCTAATATCAATTTAAATACTCCCTGCATTTAATTCCACTTTATTTTTTGCGCTTCGCGTTACAAATTTTTGAAAATTCAATCAATCTTTTTGAGCGAAACAGAGGATATCTCGATCGAGGGAGAAAATGGGGAAATCCCATATAGCCCGATATATCTGACAAGTCGCACTATATGTCAACCCAAGATGTATCTCCTTCTCCAGGACTTCGAAAAGGTACTTTTGGAACGCCAATAGGCATGAAATGAAAAAAAAGAGAATGAAGTTCTCTATTTCACTTTGATGTGGAAACGTAAAATTGGGGTTTCGGTTTTTAATACTATTATCCTTTTTTCCTACTTTATTAATCATATTTAAATTAATGATATTTAATACATAAGTTGAATAAGCTAAAATAAAATATAAAATAAAAGTAAAGTAAGAGAGAATGAATAAAACTAAAGGAAATTTTTTACGAACGGGCTTCTGAATGATCAACAATAATAGCTATCTTGGTTCATATAAAATAGGATTCACCCCCATTGCATATTGGTACTTATCGGATATAGAATAGATCCGCTTCCCTTTTTTCTATGAATTGAATTGTTCCATTATTACTAACAGAATAGAACAAATATTAATCCTTTCTCCGAAATAATTACCTAAAAAGGGGGGTACGTAGCATAGTTTTTTCCAATGCAATAAAGTTACATAGTGTCTATTTTTCGTTGATAAAGGGGTATTTCCATGGGTTTGCCTTGGTATCGTGTTCATACTGTTGTATTGAATGATCCCGGTCGTTTACTTTCTGTTCATATAATGCATACTGCTCTGGTTGCTGGTTGGGCTGGTTCGATGGCTCTATATGAATTAGCAGTTTTTGATCCCTCCGACCCCGTTCTTGATCCAATGTGGAGACAAGGTATGTTCGTTATACCTTTCATGACTCGTTTAGGAATAACCAATTCGTGGGGCGGTTGGAATATTACAGGAGGGACTATAACGAATCCGGGTCTTTGGAGTTACGAAGGGGTAGCCGGAGCACATATCGTGTTTTCTGGTTTGTGCTTCTTGGCAGCTATTTGGCATTGGGTATATTGGGATCTAGAAATTTTTTGTGATGAACGTACAGGAAAACCTTCTTTGGATTTGCCCAAGATTTTTGGAATTCATTTATTTCTTTCAGGAGTGGCTTGCTTCGGTTTTGGCGCATTTCATGTAACAGGATTATATGGTCCTGGAATATGGGTATCCGACCCTTATGGACTAACCGGAAAGGTCCAACCCGTAAACCCGGCGTGGGGCGTGGAGGGTTTTGACCCTTTTGTTCCGGGAGGAATAGCCTCTCATCATATTGCAGCAGGGACGTTGGGTATATTAGCGGGCCTATTCCATCTTAGTGTTCGTCCGCCTCAACGTCTATACAAAGGATTACGTATGGGCAATATTGAAACCGTTCTTTCCAGTAGTATTGCTGCTGTCTTTTTTGCAGCTTTTGTTGTTGCTGGAACTATGTGGTATGGTTCTGCAACTACTCCTATCGAATTATTTGGTCCTACTCGTTATCAATGGGATCAGGGATACTTTCAACAAGAAATATATCGAAGAGTTAGTGCTGGACTGGCTGAAAATCAAAGTTTATCAGAAGCTTGGGCTAAAATTCCTGAAAAATTAGCTTTTTATGATTATATTGGTAATAATCCAGCAAAAGGGGGGTTATTCCGAGCAGGTTCAATGGACAATGGGGATGGAATAGCTGTTGGATGGTTGGGCCACCCCGTCTTTAGGAATAAAGAAGGGCGTGAACTTTTTGTACGCCGTATGCCTACTTTTTTTGAAACTTTTCCGGTTGTTTTGGTAGACGGAGACGGAATTGTTAGAGCCGACGTCCCGTTTAGAAGGGCAGAATCAAAATATAGTGTCGAACAAGTAGGTGTAACTGTTGAGTTTTATGGTGGTGAACTCAATGGAGTGAGTTATAGTGATCCCGCAACTGTGAAAAAATATGCTAGACGGGCTCAATTGGGTGAGATTTTTGAATTAGATCGTGCGACTTTGAAATCCGATGGTGTTTTTCGTAGCAGCCCAAGAGGTTGGTTTACGTTTGGACATGCTTCGTTTGCTCTACTTTTCTTCTTTGGACACATTTGGCATGGTGCTAGAACCCTCTTCAGAGATGTTTTTGCTGGTATTGATCCAGATTTGGATGCTCAAGTGGAATTTGGGGCATTCCAAAAACTTGGAGATCCAACTACAAAACGACAAGCAGTCTGATGCAACATTGCTTTTTTTCTTCTAGTTTCTGTTTATTATTTTATTTAATAGGTAGGGTACTGTAGGAATCTTGATTTAAATCGCTGCCGTTTCTTTGACTCTTTTTCTGTCTTTATCCAGAGGGATACTCCCAAGTAAACAAAACAGGTATGAAAGCTATAATTGTAAACCACGATCAAATTTATGGAAGCATTGGTTTATACATTTCTCTTAGTATCCACTTTAGGGATAATTTTTTTCGCTATTTTTTTTCGGGAACCACCTAAAATTTCAACTAAAAAATGAAAAAATTTTTCATTATTTTCATTGACGTAATCAGCCTCCAAATATTTGGAGGCTGATTACGTCAACTAGTCCCCGTGTTCCTCGAATGGATCTCTTAGTTGTTGAGAGGGTTGCCCAAAGGCAGTATATAGAGCATACCCAGTAAAACTTACAAGTAACCCAGATATAAAGATGGCGACTAGGGTTGCTGTTTCCATTATTATAGAATTGAAAGACCACACCGGATCTATGCTAAGATCATTTATTTACAACGGAATGGTATACAAAGTCAACAGATCGTAATGAATACAAAATAAGATTTATGGCTACACAAACTGTTGAGGATAGTTCTAGATCTGGTCCAAGAAGCACTACTGTAGGGAAGTTATTGAAACCATTGAATTCCGAATATGGTAAAGTAGCTCCTGGATGGGGAACGACCCCTTTGATGGGTGTTGCAATGGCTCTATTTGCGG